TTTCTTTATTATTGATAGGAATTCTCTTGTTAAGACCCTACTTAACTAATCAATTAAAACCTCAGATTCATACGAGAACCACGATAATTCAATGAAACCTTCAAAGTCCAAAGTCCACTGAGTGAGAACTGTTGGATCATCACTTATTCAATCAAAAAATAGCTATAATGATTAAAAACATAAAATACAAAGAAGCGCTTGTCCTTTGATCCAAATAAGAGTTTATTAAAAGTAGAAAAATATTTTGATTTATTAAAGTTTATAAGATAGAACGGAAAGAAGTCCGGCTACGAGGTCTGAGTATTAAGTATGAATCATAGTTCGAATGCTTTGTGATCTATTTGATCTATTTCGTGCTCCAGATACTCGAATGAATATCCGACGAAGTAAAACCATCTTGATAAAGATGACAGACCCCACTCTCTGTACTATCCATAGGGTCAATTCTAACAAGTCACACACTCATATTCCGGAAATATACAATGCAGAAAAAGATTTCGCGGTCGAACTACCAAAGGAGAATAGGCTAAAATTTTTAGACCTACATAATTTACTTTTTTATATCGAACTAAAAGCTAGGACTTCAAGATTCTTCTCAGTCTAATTCACTGAAATTCCATCCAGTAGAACAGAAGAATTATAAATCTCCAAAATAATAGATAGGAATACCGCAAATAGAGCCATTGCAACACCCATCAAAGGGGTCGTTCCCCATCCAGGAGCTACTTTACCATATTCGGAATTCAATGGTTTCAATAACTTCCCTACAGTAGTGCTTCTTGGACCTGATCTAGAACTATCTTCAACAGTTTGTGTAGCCATAAATCTTATTTTGTATTCATTACGATCTGTTGACTTTGTATACCATTCCGTTGTAAATAAACGATCTTATCATAGATCCATTGTGGTCTTTCAATTCTATAATAATGGAAACAGCAACCCTAGTCGCCATCTTTATATCTGGGTTACTTGTAAGTTTTACTGGGTATGCTCTATATACTGCCTTTGGGCAACCCTCTCAACAACTAAGAGATCCATTCGAGGAACACGGGGACTAGTTAACGTAATCAGCCTCCAAATATTTGGAGGCTGATTACGTTAATGAAGATAATGAAAAATTATTTCATTTTTTAGTTGAAATTGTAGGTGGTTCCCGAAAAAAAATAGCGAAAAAAATTATCCCTAAAGTCGATACTAAGAGAAATGTATAAACCAATGCTTCCATAAATTTGATTGTGGTTTACAATTATAGCTTTCATACCTGTTTTGTTTTTGTTTACTTGGGAGTATCCCTACGGATAAAGAAAGAGTCAAAGAAACGGCAGCGATTTAAATCAAGATTTCTACAGTACCCTACCTATTAAATAAAATCGCAAACAGAAACTATAAGAAAAAAAGCAATGTTGCATCAGACTGTTTGTCTTTTTGTAGTTGGATCTCCAAGTTTTTGGAATGCCCCAAATTCTACTTGAGCATCCAAATCTGGATCAATACCAGCAAAAACATCTCTGAAAAGGGTTCTAGAACCATGCCAAATGTGTCCAAAGAAGAAAAGTAGAGCAAACGAAGCATGCCCAAAAGTAAACCAACCTCTTGGACTGCTACGAAAAACACCATCGGATTTCAAAGTAGCACGATCTAATTCAAAAATCTCACCCAATTGAGCCCGTCTAGCATATTTTTTCACAGTTGCGGGATCACTATAACTAACTCCATTGAGTTCACCACCATAAAACTCAACAGTTACACCTACTTGTTCGACACTATATTTAGACTCTGCCCTTCTAAATGGGACGTCGGCTCTAACAATTCCGTCTCCGTCTACCAAAACAACCGGAAAAGTTTCAAAAAAAGTAGGCATACGGCGTACAAAAAGTTCACGCCCTTCTTTATTTCTAAAGACGGGGTGTCCTAGCCATCCAACAGCTATTCCATCCCCATTGTCCATTGAACCCGCTCGGAATAACCCTCCCTTTGCTGGATTATTACCAATATAATCATAAAAAGCTAATTTTTCAGGAATTTTAGCCCAAGCTTCTGATAAACTTTGATTTTCAGCTAGTCCAGCACTAACTCTTCGATATATTTCTTGTTGAAAGTATCCCTGATCCCATTGATAACGAGTAGGACCAAATAATTCGATGGGAGTAGTTGCAGAACCATACCACATAGTTCCAGCAACAACAAAAGCTGCAAAAAAGACAGCAGCAATACTACTGGAAAGGACGGTTTCAATATTACCCATACGTAATCCTTTGTATAGACGTTGAGGCGGACGAACACTAAGATGGAATAAGCCCGCTAATATACCCAACGTCCCTGCTGCAATATGATGAGAGGCTATTCCTCCCGGAACAAAAGGGTCAAAACCCTCCACGCCCCACGCCGGATTTACGGGTTGGACCTTTCCGGTTAGTCCATAAGGGTCGGATACCCATATTCCAGGACCAAATAATCCTGTTACATGAAATGCGCCAAAACCAAAGCAAGCCACCCCTGAAAGAAATAAATGAATTCCAAAAATCTTAGGCAAATCCAAAGAAGGTTTTCCTGTACGTTCATCACAAAAAATTTCTAGATCCCAATATACCCAATGCCAAATAGCTGCCAAGAAGCATAAGCCAGAAAACACGATATGTGCTGCGGCTACCCCTTCGTAACTCCAAAGACCCGGGTTCGTTATAGTCCCTCCTGTAATATTCCAACCGCCCCATGAGTTGGTTATTCCTAAACGAGTCATGAAAGGTATAACGAACATACCTTGTCTCCACATTGGATCAAGAACAGGGTCGGAGGGATCAAAAACAGCTAATTCATATAGAGCCATCGAACCGGCCCAACCAGCAACCAGAGCGGTATGCATTATATGAACAGAAAGCAAACGACCGGGATCATTCAATACAACAGTATGAACACGATACCAAGGCAAACCCATGGAAATACCCCTTTATCAACGAAAAATAGACACTATGTAACTTTATTGCATTGGAAAAAACTATGCTACGGACCCCCCCTTTTTAGATAATTATTTCGGAGAAAGGATTAATATTTGTTCTATTCTGTTAGTAATAATGGAACAATTCGATTCATAGGAAAAAAGGGAAGCGGATCTATTCTATATCCGATAAGTACCAATACGCAATGGGGGTTAATCCTATTTTATATTAACCAAGATAGCTATTGTTGTTCATCATTCAGAAGCCCGTTCGTAAAAAATTTCCTTTTTTTTTATTCATTCTATCTTACTTTACTTTTATTTTATATTTTATTTTAGCTTATTCAACTTATGTATTAAATATGATTGATTTAAATATCATTAATAAAGTAGGAAAAAAAGGATAATATTATTAAAAAATGAAATCCCAGTCTTACGTTTCCACATCAAAGTGAAATAGAGAACTTCATTCTCTTTTTTTTTATTTCATGCCTATTGGCGTTCCAAAAGTACCTTTTCGAAGTCCTGGAGAAGGAGATACATCTTGGGTTGACATATAGTGCGACTTGTCAGATATATTGGGCTATATGGGATTTTCCCATTTTCTCCCTCGATCGAGATATCCTCTGTTTCGCCCAAAAAGATTGATTTAATTATCAAAAATTTGTAACGCGAAGCGCAAAAAATAAAGTGGAATTAAATGCAGGGAGTTTTTAGATTGATATTAGATTATCAAATTTTTTTATGGTTTACGTGATCGGACTAATAAAATGAAGTATCCAGGCTCCGTTTAGCAAAAACCCAATTGATAATTAATATATAATATTTTTCTAATTACTACTTGTTATGATATGCAAAATTATGATAAAAATTTATATTAAAAAATACAAAAAATTGAAACAGGGTAATCTAAAACTGTTGATCAAATAATATAATTCAAAATTTAGTGACTATTTGACAGAAGACATGTGAAAGAAAGGAATTGAAAAAAAAAGAAGGAGTAGTAAAAAAAAAGACGCGGTATTTGGTTCATTTGTCCTATATGTGCAAATTAAAATCGGGCAAATTTTTCCTTTTACTCGGGGTAGAGCATAAACCTAAAAAATGGAATAAAAAAGGAAGAAGCCCGCTCAGGAACAAGAAAAAACCATCGGCATTTCAACTGAATCTCGATGAAAAAAAAATATCAATGAATCAAGTTAGTCTGACAGGCTTAATCAATCGTTTTATTATAGGATTATAATATCTAATAAAAGGGGCAAAAACGTCTTTTTTCTTTTACTTTTAAAAAGGGAGCAAGCCCTTCCCTTAAAAGTTATAAAGAAAAGCATTCTATGAAAAAAAAGGGGTTGGAATCGACACATTGATTTTTTCACAATTTTTATTGAACCGTATGCATCAAAAGGTGCCTGTACGGCTCCTAAGGAATAAAATTTTATCCTAATCAACCGACTTTATCGAGAAAGATTATTTTTTTTAGGCCAAGAAGTTGATACCGAAATCTCGAATCAACTTATTAGTCTTATGATATATCTCAGTATAGAAAAGGATACCAAAGATCTTTATTTGTTTATAAACTCTCCTGGCGGATGGGTAATATCTGGAATGGCTATTTATGATACTATGCAATTTGTGCGACCCGATGTACAGACAATATGCATGGGATTGGCCGCTTCAATAGCATCCTTTATCCTAGTCGGAGGGGCAATTACCAAACGTATAGCATTCCCTCACGCTTGGCGCCAATGAGTTTTTTTATTTTAGAGAAAAAATACTATGCCTTCGCCACGGGAAATATGAATTAGTTAAGTAATAATAGCATGGCACTTCGAATTCGATATGAAATTTTTGAGATAAAAAAAATAAAATTAGATTATATATTGAAAGAGTAGTATGAGATAAGGAAGGGGTATTTCAAATGATATCTTACCTATTCGGGCACATCTCAGCGTCACAAACTTTGTTTTCACACCGGAAGCTTATTTACAAAATTTATATTAAAAAAGACACTTTGGGATTGCTGAATCATAGACGAATCAAAAATGATATATAAAGCAACGGAACCATCATAGTATTTTTTTAACTCCTACAAAAAAGAAGGATGGTAATTGGATCATTTATGGATCTGCGTATAATACAACCTATATTTTGTTTTCCTTCGCCGAAAAGAAAGGTCAAAAAAACGTAAATTCCATTGTGGAGCCGTATGCAATGCACAAAAAAAGCCTGTACGGTTTTTCAAATTTCTCTGCTTTTTTTGTTATCTCGCCTCGTTCTGCGAAATAGAAGAACCTTTTCTATTATATCATCAGGGTAATGATCCATCAACCCGCTAGTTCGTTTTATGAGGCACAAACGGGAGAATTTATCTTGGAAGCGGAAGAACTACTAAAACTTCGCGAAACCATCACAAGGGTTTATGTACAAAGAACGGGCAAACCTATATGGGTTGTATCCGAAGACACGGAAAGGGATGTTTTTATGTCAGCAACAGAAGCCCAAGCTCATGGAATTGTGGATCTTGTAGCGGTTCAATAAAAAATAGGAGCGATTTCATGCAAATCTACAATTTATAATTTTATATCTTTTTAGATTAAAGGTGTAGTTTCATATTCTCTTCAATATAAAAAAATATATTGAAGAGAATCTTGAAGAGAAGTAATTCAGAATTAGCCGGTTAGAACCAATCTAAACCAGCCCATTATTTATATGATTCCGTATGCCAACCATTAAACAACTTATTAGAAATACAAGACAGCCAATCCGAAATGTCACGAAATCCCCAGCGCTTCGGGGATGCCCTCAGCGACGAGGAACATGTACTCGGGTGTATGTGCGACTCGTTTAGATCATAGACTGAGACACAAAAAGTAAATTCTTTTTTAAATATCAAGGATCAGTACCTTTGAATAAAATATAATGTAGCAACTCGATTCATTATTTAAAAAAGCTAGATCGCTCATATCGTCTATTGTGTATGAAACTTATGGTTTACATTGGTGCAAATCCAATCAACTCCATTTTTTAGAAAACCCCCAATGATAACAAATGGTTATCCATTAAGCGGGGGAAATTACTTTTTTTTAAGATTCCACTCTTGAAAGAAAAGAACGGACTAACAGGGTAAACGACCAAATCAATTTTTAAAATGAAATACCGTTACTGTATAAAGTGGATCTCATTGTGAAAGACCTATTACTGTAATATTCATGGGGTAGAGCCAAAGAATGTGAATTGTACAAGTTACCAATAGTATTGATTAATTAAAAGAAGGAGCTCCGGTGTATAGAGAGGACCTCACCGTTTTAGAAGTAACCATATAAACGATGGAACCCACTATTTATCCATTTATATTTACTACTTTTTGTAGTTATTCTATTTTTTATATTAAGTATCAAGGCTATTTCTCCTTTAAAAGCAAAGGAAAATACCTAGCAAAAAATAGTGGTGGGGAAGGTTAGAGTAGCAAAAGCCATTGGAATTTTTTTTTATACATTGGAATAATTCGTGTGGTTATTAATAGACTAGTAAAGGGGAAAAGAATAACTAAAAAAAGAATTAGTTATTCATCAAAGTTTGATTTATTCAATGACTAGAATTAAACGCGGATATATAGCTCGGAGGCGCAGAACAAAACTTCGTTTATTTGCATCCAGCTTTCGAGGGGCTCATTCACGACTTACACGAACTATGACTCAACAGAGAATAAGAGCGTTAGTTTCGGCTCATCGGGATAGGGGTAAAAGAAAAAGAGATTTTCGGCGTTTATGGATCACTCGAATAAATGCCGTAATTCACGAAACGGGGGTATTCTATAGTTATAACCGATTCATACACAATCTGTACAAGAAGCAATTACTTCTTAATCGGAAAATACTTGCACAAATAGCTCTATTAAATAGGAGTTGTCTTTATACGATTTCGAATGAGATCAAAAAATAAGGAGGAAACCCACTAAAATATTTGAAATAGAGTTCTAAGGAGAATGAGCTCGGGAAGGTAGAGTAGAAATTAGTATTATAAAAAACAAAACGAGGGTATATAGTCGCTAAAAAAAATAGTTTTTATTTTCAATGATTCTTTTCTTTTTTTTTTTATGACAGACACAGACGTAACGATCAAATTTTGATTCTTGATTAGATTTTTCGAACAAAATATTATTTTTAATTCCTTCAGTTTGGAATTGTTATTCAATTGAAGAATAAGTCTATTTTTTTCTGGTTCTAAGGCTAGTAGTTCTAGGGGTCGACTCGCTTCTTTCAAATTGTTTCTGATTATTAAGAAAAGGTAACAAAGATAAAATACGAGCTTGTTTTATAGCAATAGTAATTAATCGTTGTTGTTTTAAAGTCACTCTATTCACCCGTCTAGATAATATTTTTCCTTGTTCACTAATAAATCGACTAATTAAACTCATGTTTCTATAATCAATTCGATCCCCCGATTGGATCGGGGGCAAACGCCTACGAAAAGATCGCTTGGATTTAGTAAAAAGTCGCTTAGATTTATTCATAATTTTTTTATTCCTTATCTATAAAATCCTATTTTGATCCGATCAAAATAAAAACGATTTCTATTTATATTCTATATAGAATTAAGAATATAGGATTAGATTTATTTCTATTGATTTATTTGTTTATATTTATATATATGTAATATATATAGATACTATCATTATTCCTGTTCTTAAAATAACAGTTGACATACAAGCACCCAATTTTATCTATTTCTTGATTTCCCCGTGAATTGTATGTTTATAACAATAGGGACAGAATTTTCTCAATTCCAATCGACTAGGGGTGTTATGCCGATTCTTTTGAGTAATATATCTGGAAATTCCCGCCGATTCTTTCTTAATATCATTTCGAACACAACAGGTACATTCCAAAATAATTGTTACTCGAACATCTTTACCCTTGGCCATGAAACCTCCTTTGGATTTATGATTCACCCCTATCTTCTATTTTATTTTTAGGATCCAGAAAGAACAAGAACCAAAAAAATAGAAGCTGTTAACTAAAAAAAAATTCGGAAATATTTTGTTGCAATGAATATTTTTTAGTAATTAAATAAAAATAAAATAATAAGCAATACAATGATTTTTTGAAAACTATATTTAAAGTCTTTGTACAGTATTTTTTTAAGTATCTCGTAGGATACTATTTCCCTAGCAACACCTTTTTTTCGTTCTATTAATAAATCCTGAACCCAAGTTTTTATGACCTTTCGCCCCCACCTTTTTTCTAATTTTTTCTAATTCATTATAAAAATAAAAAAAAAATTAGAAAAAAGGTGGGGGGGGGGGATAATTAGTCCCAGATCGTTGATTGTATCTCTAAATTTTTTCACCCTTTCTGATGTTAATAACTAGAATTAAAAAAAGGGAAATGTTAATGCATCTGGAAATAAACGATTAATCTCTATTAATAAACCTGCTAATGAAACGAACCATAGAGTACTTAGTACCGGCGCTACGGAAAGATATGTTTTTAGATCTCGCATTTGAAATCCTCCTTCTTTCTTCTTTATTGTATTACATTATATATAGTAATATATATAACTACAGATGTACATGTAGTTAAGAAGTTCTTGTATACGTAACCCCCCCCATTTTCAAAATTAGAATTGAAAAATTGTCTACTAGAACGATCTTATAGATTCCGTTTTCAAATGGAAACGCCTTTTATGTAAAATTTAAATTGATAGAATTTTCGTAAAAAAGGTAATTTTTTTTAATTATATGTTTGTTATCTGATATGAGACAAAAAAATAAGAAATTAATTTGATATAACAATAAAAAAGAATAAGGATGTGGAAAACAAGACAGGAATTCTCTACAATGACACTGTAAACCAATTGAAAGGGATGTAGCGCAGCTTGGTAGCGCGTTTGTTTTGGGTACAAAATGTCACGGGTTCAAATCCTGTCATCCCTACCTATTACTGCTCAGAAGAGCAGTAACGAGGGATCTATTTTAGATCTATCTTTTTTTAATAAAATTGGACATACATATAATTCGGAAATTTATGATATACTATGATATAGTATATACGTACAAAATCTATTCGGGTTAAAGAATGTCCTCTTTAGAGTTTATAGCCTTTTCGTTTTTTAGAAAAAACAAGAAAAGCGCTCTTAGTTCAGTTCGGTAGAACGTGGGTCTCCAAAACCCAATGTCGTAGGTTCAAATCCTACAGAGCGTGATTTCATTCTTGTTTATTAGATTGTGTCAAAATTCCACTGTTCGCAAATAATTGAGCAGCAATCTGAATTAGACCTCCCGCATATGAAAGCAAGAAGGAGGTCAGTAAAAAAAGAGATGTTAATTAATCAAAAGTCCAACTGATCACCACGCCTGTATTGTAAATAAGCCGTTACGAATAATCCAGCCAAAGTAATAGGAATTAGACCTAAGACGATTCCAAATAAAAAAACTTCAATCATTTCAATTTTCTTTTATTTTAATTTTTTAAAGGGAGAAAAGAGAGGTACTAGCTATTCCTAGCTCTTAATCTGTATTGCCGATGAATCTCAATGACCAAAATTGGGTAATTAACCTGGTAGGGAACTATCGAACATATGAAATACCACAGAACTCCTTTTTATAAAAAAATATTCATTCGATTAATTTCAAATAAGTCGTATTTTGCTTAGACCAATAAATAGAACCGAGGTTATAGTTAAAGCTGCTAGTAGAAAACCGAAATAACTAGTTATAGTAGGCATGAAGGGACTCAATAAAATATGTTTTTTTATACATATGTTTCTAAAGTACTTCCCTAAGTTTCAATTAAAAAATTTTTTAAGAGATAGAGATAGATAAAAATACGAGTTACAAGAATCAAAAAATTCAATTGAAAATTTGTGAATTATCAATCATTATAGTATAGGTGGTATGAACAAAAATAGAGAAAAAGAACGCAATCCATCGTCTTTGGCATTTGCACCATCTCAGGATTCAGAATTCATGTAACTGATTCATTGAAAAACTCTTTAAGAAATTAATAACAAAAAAAATAAAAAAAAAACAAAAAGAACTCTATTATCTAACTTCAGTCAAAACAT